AATAAAAGAAATAAGTAAAAAAGTTCCTCGTTGGTCATACAAATTAATCAACGATTTAGAACAAAATATAAGACAATATGAAAAAGGCATATCGACGGAGCATCAAATTCGCACAAGGAAAGGGAACCGTGTAGTGATTTATACAGATAAGCAAGAGAATATCGATAATCCGGCCCCTAATACCGCGGATACATCGGAGCAACCAGGCGAAATAGCTTTGATACGTTATTCAGAACAATCTGATTTTCGTCGAGATATAATTAAGGGTTCCATGCGTGTTCAAAGACGTAAAATAGTTATTTGGGAATTTTTTCAAGCAAATATACATTCCCCACTTTTTTTAGACAGAATAGAAAACTCTTCTTTTTTTTATTTTACTGTTTCCAGATTAATTAAACGAATTTTAAAAATTTTTATGGGAAAAAATGCAAAATTTCATATTTCTGATTCTAAAAAAGAAGAATTAAAGGCGAAAGAGATACAAAAACAATCCAAAAGAAGGGAAGAAGAAAAAAAAGAAAAAGAACGAATAGAAATAGCCGAAACCTGGGATAGCATTCCATTTAATCAAATAATAAGGGGTTTCATGTTAGTAACTCAGTCAATTCTTCGAAAATATATTGTATTGCCTTTATTGATAATAGCAAAAAATATAGGCCGTATATTATTATTCCAACCTGCTGAATGGTCTGAAGATTTCAACGAGTGGGATATCGAAATGCATGTTAAATGTACCTATAATGGTGTTGAATTATCCGAAACCGAATTTCCTAAAAACTGGTTAACAGAGGGTATTCAGATAAAGATATTTTTTCCTTTCCGTCTAAAACCTTGGCACAGATCTATAATACGACTTTCTCGTAAAGATATAATAAAAAAAAACAAACAAATTAAAACACGTAATTTTTGTTTTTTAACAGTTTTGGGAATGGAAACTGATCTTCCTTTTGGTCCTCCCCGAAAAGTCCCTTCTTTTTTTCAACCTATTTTTAAAGAACTCGCCAAAAAAATTCTATTTTTTCGAAACTTAGAAAATGAAAGAAAAAATGGGATTATTGAAATCCTTCTAGGTTTAAAAAAAAAAATGTCAACCGTAAATCCAATTCTAGTATTTGGATTGAGAGAAGAATTTAGTGAAAGAAAAAAAGAAAAAGATTCGATAATCAATAGGCATATGGCTATTGAATCATCCATTCAAACCCGATTCCTAAATCGGACAAATTCTTCAATGACAGAACAAAAAATGAAAGATTTAGCTAATAGAACAAGGATAATCAAAAATCAAATAGAAAAAATTTCAAAAGACAATATCAAAAAAAATATTAGTCCTAACCAAACACGTTATGGTACTACGAAATTCAAATCGCCAAAAAGTATTGGTCAAATATTAAAAAGAAGAAATGCTCGATTAATCCGTAAATCAAATTATATTTTGAAATTTTTTAGAGAAAGGATATACGTAGATATATTTCTATATATCATTAATATTCCTAGAATTAATACACAACTTTTTCTTGAATCAACAAAAATTTGGATTGATAAATCCATTTACAATAATGAAAAAAATCCTGAAAGGATTAATAAACAAAATAAAAATATAATTTCGACTATAAAAAACCAAATTTTGCCTTTTCTTAGTAATAGTAATCTTACTAAGAATTCGAAAATTATTTCTGATTTTTCTTTTTTGTCACAAGCCTATGTATTTTATAAATTATCCCAAGCAAAAATTCTTAACTTATCTAAGTTAAGATCTGTCCTTCAGTATCGTGGAATATCTTTATTTCTTAAAAATGAAATAAAAGATTATTTTGGAACCCAAGGAATAGCTCATTCCAAGCTAAAGACTAAAAAACTTACGAATTCTGAAATGAACCAATGGAAAAACTGGTTAAAATTGAAAAATAATTATCAATACGATTTACCTCAGATAAAATGGTCTCGATTAGTACCACAAAAATGGCGAAATAGAGTAACTGAACATTGTGAGGTTGAAAATAGCAATTTTCAAAAAAACAAAAGCAATTCAGATCAAAAAGAACAATTAATTAATTCCAAAAATACAAATAATTCTGAAAACGATTTATTGGTCTTGCCAGATAAAAAAGAGAATTTAAAAAAAAACTATAGATATGATGTTTTATCATATAATTTTTTTTATTATGAAGATAAGAACGATGAATTCTCTTATGCTTATAATTACAACATAAATAAAGACGAATTAATTGACATGTGGTGTAATATTTCTATCACTAAAAATTTAGGAATAAAGAATATTAAGGATATAGAGAAAAATACAGATAGAAAATATTTTGATTTGAAAATGCTCCATTTTTGTCTTAGAAAAAAAGTCGACATTGAGGCCTGGGTCGATATCAGTACTAGCATGAATGAGAATACTAAAACTAAATCTAAGAATTCTAAAATTCTTGATCAAATTGATAATAAAAGTGTTTTTTATAGTACAATTTATCAAGAAATCGGGGGATCCGATCAAAAAAAAAACCTTTTTGATTGGATGGGAATGAACGAAGAAATACTAAGTCATCTCATACCAAATCTGGAATCTTGGTTTTTCTCCGAATTTTTTTTATTTTATAATGCATATAAACTGAAACCTTGGATTATACCAATTAATCTTCTTTTTTCAAATTATAATGTAAGTGAAAATTTTAATGAAAATAAAAATATCAACAGAAAGAAAAAAAAAAATGCTTTTATACCATTAAATGAAAAAAAAAATTTTGAATTAGAGAATGGGAATCAAGACGAAAATGAACTAATAAGTAAAGAAGATCTTGGATTTGAATTAGAGAATGGGAATCAAGACGAAAACGAACTCGTAAGTAAAGAAGATCTTGGATTTGAATTAGAGAATGGGAATGAAGACGAAAATGACCTCGTAAGTAAAGAAGATCTTGGATCATATGTTCAAGAAAACTCTGAATCTGTTCTCTCAAATCGACAAAAAGATATTGAAGAAGATTATATAAGATCAGATATGAAAAAACCTCAAAAGAAAAAACAATCCAAGAATGGTACAGAAACGGGAATTTCTTTATTACTGAAAAGATATTTGCTTTTTCAATTGAAATGGCCTGATTATTTTACTCAAAAAGTGCTCGATAATATCAAAGTATCTTGTCTCATGCTTAGATTGATAGATCCAACAGAAATTGCCATAGCCTCTATAGAAAAAAGAGAAATAGATATGAATCTACTATTGGATGAGAAAGATCTTACTCTTCAAAACTTGCGAAAAAAAGGGATACTTTTTATTGAACCGATTCGTCTGTCTATAAAAGGCGATGGCCAATTTCTTCTGTATCAAACCATAGGTCTTTCATTGGTTCATAAGAGTAAAGACCAAAATAATCAAAAAAGATACAGTGAAAATGTTGATAAAAAAAAATTGGGTGAAAGAGACAAAAACAATTTTGATTTGGTTGCTCCTGAAAATATTTTATCGCCGAGGCGTCGTAGAGAATTGAGAATTCTAATTTGTTTGAATTCAGGGAATAATAATGGTGTGAATCCAAACCCAATAGGGAATCGGGTAAAAAACTGTAGTCAACTTTTTGATGAAAATAAAGATTTTGATCGAGATAAAAATACATTTAGAAAATTTAAATTCTTTCTTTGGCCCAATTATCGATTAGAAGATCTAGCTTGTATGAATCGTTATTGGTTTGATACTAATAACGGGAGTCGTTTTAGTATATTAAGAATACATATGTATCCACAATTAAAAATGCGTTTATGATGCATTTGTCTTATGGATTCCCTATTTATTTGGTAGATAAACAGAGGTCCACACGTCTTGTCGTACATTCAATTCCGATACATGATACTAATTCGATGACGTATCAATTATATCCAGAAATTACTCAACATAATTTTCTTTATTAAGTTTCTTTGATAAAATGAATCAATAAGGTATTGTGACGTTATTGTGTATACCAGATTAAAATAGCTGGCATTATTATTACTGATCGGTAAAATTCCATATTTTGTAAAAATAAAAAGGTAAGGAAGGTTAAGAATTTATGAAAAAAAATTCATTCATATCCGTTATTTCGGATGAAAAAAAAGAAGAAAACAGAGGGTCTGTTGAATTTCAAGTATTCTGTTTTACCAATAAGATACGAAGACTTACTTCACATTTGGAATTGCACAAAAAAGACTATTCATCTCAGAGAGGACTACGAAAAATTCTGGGAAAACGCCAACGACTACTGGCTTATTTGTCAAAGAAAAATGTAGTACGTTATAAAGAATTAATAAGTCAATTGAACATTCGAGAACTAAAAACACGTTAATTTGAAGAGTCGTTTTGAATTATTTGATTTATTAGATCTTGAATTTTGATGAACTTCTTTTTGTTTTCAGCAATTCATGGAAAAATGAATTCGTGTAAAGAATGAATCGGGGAAAAACCTATGACTGTACCAACTTCCAGAAAAGACCTCATGATAGTCAATATGGGCCCTCACCATCCATCAATGCATGGCGTTCTCCGACTCATCGTTACTTTAGACGGTGAAGATGTTATTGACTGTGAACCAATAGTGGGTTATTTACACAGGGGTATGGAAAAAATTGCGGAAAACCGAACAATTATACAATATCTTCCTTATGTGACACGTTGGGATTATTTAGCTACTATGTTCACAGAAGCAATCACTGTAAACGGACCGGAACAGTTGGGAAATATTCAAGTACCTAAAAGAGCTAGCTATATCCGAGTAATTATGTTGGAATTAAGTCGTATAGCTTCTCATTTGTTATGGCTCGGCCCTTTTATGGCGGATATTGGCGCGCAGACCCCTTTCTTCTATATTTTCAGAGAAAGAGAATTGATATATGATTTATTCGAAGCTGCTACCGGTATGAGAATGATGCATAATTATTTTCGTATTGGAGGAGTAGCTGCCGATCTACCTTATGGATGGATAGATAAATGTTTAGATTTTTGTGATTATTTTTTAATAGGACTTACTGAATACCAAAAACTTATTACGCGAAATCCTATTTTTTTAGAACGAGTTGAGAACGTAGGCATTATTGGTGGAGAAGAAGCACTAAATTGGGGTTTATCAGGGCCAATGTTACGAGCTTCGGGAATAGAATGGGATCTTCGTAAAGTTGATCATTATGAGTGTTACGACGAATTTGATTGGGAGGTCCAATGGCAAAAAGAAGGAGATTCATTAGCTCGTTATTTAATACGAATTGGTGAAATGGCCGAATCCATAAAAATTATTCAACAAGCTCTAGAAGGAATTCCAGGGGGTCCCTATGAGAATTTAGAAATCCGACGCTTTAATAGAAAAAAATATCCTGAATGGAATGATTTTGAATATCGATTCATTAGTAAAAAGCCATCTCCGGCTTTTGAATTGTCGAAACAAGAACTTTATGTAAGAGCTGAAGCCCCAAAGGGAGAATTAGGAATATTTTTGATAGGAGATCAGAGCGTTTTTCCTTGGAGATGGAAAATCCGCCCCCCGGGTTTTATCAATTTGCAAATTCTTCCTCAATTAGTTAAAAAAATGAAATTGGCTGATATTATGACGATACTAGGTAGCATAGATATCATTATGGGAGAAGTTGATCGTTGAAATGATAATTAATACAACAGAAGTACAAGCTATCAATTCTTTTTCCAGATTGGAATCCTTAAAAGAGGTTTATGGGACTATATGGATGCTTTTCCCTATTTTGATTCTCGTATTGGGAATCACAATAGGTGTACTAGTAATTGTGTGGTTAGAAAGAACAATATCCGCGAGTATACAACAACGTATTGGACCTGAATATGCCGGCCCCTTGGGAATTCTTCAAGCTCTAGCGGACGGAACAAAACTACTTTTTAAAGAGAATCTTATTCCATCTAGAGGGGATACATATTTATTTAGTATCGGACCTTCTATAGCAGTCATATCAATTCTACTAAGTTATTTAGTAATTCCTTTTAGTTCTCACCTTGTTCTAGCCGATCTCAGTATTGGCGTTTTTTTATGGATCGCTATTTCAAGCATTGCTCCCATTGGACTTCTTATGTCAGGATATGGATCAAATAATAAATATTCCTTTTTAGGTGGGCTACGGGCTGCTGCCCAATCAATTAGTTATGAAATACCATTAACTCTATGTGTGTTATCAATATCTCTACGTGTGATTCGTTGAGACATAGGTCTTCACCCTCACCCCATTCATTTCTTTTTAGGTTTCTAAGAATAAAAATGAAATGTATTGAATAGCATCTTTTTTTTTATTCACTGATCGGATTGATAAACTAAACTAGATAGTTAGATGAGTGAAAAAAAACAGCTTCGAAATTCGCAGTAAAAAAGAGAATCTCATTGCCTATGTACAAGGGTTAAACGAAAATAAACATAAGGAGTCAAGGTTGTTTGTTTCCCCCAAGATTGGATAATTAGTCCTCATAACTTGAAGCGGGTTGAAAAGAACAATTCTATGGAGTTTTGACTATCTTTTTTTTATATGTATTACCATACATGACATTAATTACCATAGAGATTGAACAAAAATGAGTGGATGATTAGGAACACCAAAGTACACAAAGGATTTGTAATAGAGATTATGTAAGTTATCCGAAGAGATATTTTTACATAAAAGAAATACTAATTGAGGCTTTAAATTGGTAGAAATGATCAAGCAGTACTCCCACAAATTCCGATCCAGAGTATGCTCCTATCCACCGATTAAGTGAATGACTATCAGGAACGAAGTAATCTTTTACTTTTTTATTTTAAGCCTAAATAAAAGAAATAAGAGGGACGAAAAAAAATAGCTAATGTTAATATAAAAATATATAGAAATGGAATTGCAAAAAAAAAGATCTTTTTCCGATATCTATATTAATAGAAATGAGATTTTTGTCATGGCATAAATTATGAATAAATGTTAAATTCTTTTTCGGAATCAAAAATAATAAGGTGAAGTTTTTATTGATATTGGTAAAAGCGTATTTTATTCAAGGATTAAGTTATTACTCAATAAAAAAAAATGAAAATTCTTCAAAGCTAAAGTAAAAGATGAGATCAATTCCGAAGCACTTTTTCTAGTATAGCAGACAGAATTTCATTGGTCTAATTCAGGATTTTTCGATTCATTTTCGTTTTATTTAGTCTACAAACATATCAAGATCAAAGAATATCGAATCAGTCCTTAGATTTATTTATGGCTTTTGAGGAGCCGTATGAGGTGAAAATCTCATGTACGGTTCTGTAATAGCGATGACAAGAGTGATCTTATCATCGACTATGATTATCTAACAGTTCAAGTACAGTTGATATAGTTGAGGCGCAGTCAAAATATGGGTTTTGGGGATGGAATTTGTGGCGGCAACCTATAGGGTTTATTGTTTTTATAATTTCTTCTCTAGCAGAATGCGAAAGATTACCTTTTGATTTACCAGAAGCAGAAGAAGAATTAGTAGCAGGTTATCAAACCGAATATTCAGGTATTAAATTTGGTTTATTTTATGTTGCGTCTTATCTAAATCTACTAATCTCTTCATTATTTGTAACCGTTCTTTACTTGGGTGGTTGGAATCTCTCTATTCCATACATATTCATCTCTGAGTTTTTTGAAATAAATCAAGTAGGTGGAGTTTTTGGAACAACAATTGGTATTTTCATTACATTAGCTAAAACTTTTTTGTTCTTGTTCATTTCTATCACAACAAGATGGACTTTACCTAGACTGAGAATGGACCAATTATTAAATCTTGGATGGAAATTTCTTTTACCTATTTCTTTAGGTAATCTATTATTAACAACTTCTTCCCAACTCCTTTCATTATAAATTCTAAAAAAAAAGAATATTTGATATTTACTATAATTTAATTCACAACTTGGCACAAACAAGAGAAAGAAAAAAAATCTTATTTTTTTATTGATATTTACTATATGTTCCCTATGGTAACTGGGTTCATCAATTATGGTCAACAAACAATACGCGCAGCAAGGTACATTGGTCAAGGTTTTATGATTACCCTATCCCACGCTAACCGTTTACCTGTAACTATTCAATATCCTTATGAAAAATTGATCACATCGGAACGTTTTCGTGGTCGAATTCACTTTGAATTTGATAAATGCATTGCTTGTGAAGTATGTGTTCGTGCATGTCCTATAGATTTACCCGTTGTTGATTGGAAATTGGAAACGGATATTCGAAAAAAACGGTTGCTTAATTATAGCATTGATTTCGGAGTTTGTATATTTTGTGGTAATTGTGTTGAGTATTGTCCAACAAATTGTTTATCAATGACCGAAGAATATGAGCTTTCCACTTATGATCGTCACGAATTAAATTATAATCAAATTGCTATGGGTCGTTTACCAATAGCAATAACGGATGATTACACAATTCGAACAATTTTGAATTCGCCTCAAACAAAAGAGAAATCTCGTGATTGAAAAACAATTCGCAATTATTAAGGTTCTTTTTTTTTTATTGTTCAATAACTAGAAATTCCGATTATTCACTATTCCTATTGATTGGTGAAAATCGCAACTAAAACTATTATAAACAGATTTTAACTAGTTTTAGTTGCGAACTACCCTTTCAGATAAAAAAGAATGGGATGGGTCCAATAATTTTACTTTACTCACATTAAGTCATACACATTAGGGTTTAGCAATTAGGAACGCATAAACTTATTTTTTCCTGTTCAAGTCAATAAGATCATGAAACATTCCAATTTTTTTATCTCTTCTTTTCCATATAATGGATTTACCTGGACCAATACATGATTTTCTTTTAGTCTTTCTGGGGTCGGGTCTTATATTAGGAGGTCTAGGAGTAGTATTATTTACCAATCCCATTTTTTCGGCTTTTTCACTGGGATTGGTTCTTGTTTGTATATCTTTATTCTATATTCTAGCAAACTCCCACTTTGTAGCTTCTGCACAACTTCTTATTTATGTGGGAGCTATAAACATATTAATAATATTTTCTGTAATGTTCATGAATGGTCCAGAATATGACAAAAATTTTTATCTGTGGACTGTTGGGGACGCGGTTACTTCATTGGTTTGTACAAGTCTTTTTGTTTCATTAATTTTTACTATTCTAAATACGTCCTGGTATGGGATTATTTGGACTACAAAATCAAACCAGATTATCGAACAAGATTTGATAAATGCTAGTCAACAAATTGGAATTCATTTATCAACCGATTTTTTTCTTCCATTTGAACTCATTTCAATAATTCTATTAGTTGCTTTAATAGGTGCAATTGCCGTGGCTCGTCAATAATTCATTTTTAAAATTAGTAATCCAAATCAAAATTCTATTTTATCATATTCATTTTCATTCAATTCTATTTGAATTGGTTTAAAAACTTTTAGTTCAATTTTTTATTAGACTATTTTTTTGCTCTTAATTTCTTCTATTCTAACTTGTTACATTCTAGTCAATCAAATTGGTTTAATTGTTGTTCATATTGAAATGAATAGAGATTGCTAAGGAGTTGGTCAATGATACTCGAGCATGTACTTGTTTTGAGTGCTTTTTTATTTTCTATCGGGATTTATGGATTAGTCACGAGCCGAAATTTGGTTCGGGCTCTTATGTGTCTTGAACTTATATTGAATGCAGTTAATCTCAATTTTGTAACATTTTCTGATTTTTTTGATAGTCGCCAATTAAAAGGAAACATTTTCTCAATTTTTGTTATAGCCATTGCAGCCGCTGAAGCAGCTATTGGACCGGCTATTGTTTCTTCAATTTATCGTAACAGAAAATCAATTCGTATCAATCAATCGAATTTATTGAATAAATAGTATAGTATTTTTTATTTTATTATAGAAAATTATATTCTAGAAATTCAAATTTTAATATTCATCAATTCAAATTAGATTACTAGATATCGCACCTTAAGATATACTTTCAAAAATGTAATAAATCAAAATATTTTGGACCTCTTTTCCATTTCTCCTCCAGAAATCTATTGATTCAAAAAATTCTGGGAAATTATTGATTCGTCTGGTAATTGAATATGTATTTCATTTACTTTACTAGAACTAGATCGAAAATTAATGAAGTTAAAAAAATTATAGATCTAATGTCACATTCAGTTAAGATTTATGATACATGTATAGGATGTACTCAATGTGTCCGAGCTTGCCCCACAGATGTATTAGAAATGATACCTTGGGACGGATGTAAGGCTAAACAAATAGCTTCTGCTCCAAGAACAGAGGATTGTGTTGGTTGTAAGAGATGTGAATCCGCTTGTCCAACAGATTTTTTAAGCGTTCGAGTTTATTTATGGCATGAAACAACGCGCAGTATGGGTCTAGGTTATTGATACGTTTCAGAAAATTCCATTTGAATCCATTTATTATATTTGGATTTTTTTTACCGACAAAAACCCGTACCCCAAAAGAAATCCATTTCTTTTGGGGTACGGGTTTTTTTGGCCCAAGTGTATCTTGTCTTTACCACGAATTATTTTCCCTGGTTAACAACCATTGTAGTTTTGCCCGTATTTGCGGGTTCTTTAATTTTCTTATTTCCTCATAGAGGAAATAAGGTTATTAAATGGTATACCATATGTATTTCTATTTTAGAGCTTCTTCTAACGACCTATGCATTTTGTTATCATTTCCAACCGGACGATCCATTAATCCAACTGGCAGAAGATTATAAATGGATCAACTTTTTTGATTTCCATTGGAGATTAGGAATCGATGGGCTTTCGATAGGACCTATTTTACTGACGGGATTCATCACCACTTTAGCTACTCTAGCAGCTTGGCCAGTTACTCGAGATTCTCGATTATTCCATTTCCTGATGTTAGCGATGTACAGTGGCCAAATAGGATTATTTTCGTCCCGAGACCTTTTACTTTTTTTCATAATGTGGGAATTAGAATTAATTCCTGTTTACCTACTTTTATCCATGTGGGGGGGAAAGAAACGTCTCTACTCCGCTACTAAATTTATTTTGTATACTGCAGGGGGTTCCATTTTTCTATTAATGGGAGTTCTGGGTGTTGGTTTATATGGTTCCAACGAACCAACATTAAATTTGGAAACATTAGTTAATCAATCGTATCCCGTGGCATTAGAAATAATATTCTATATTGGATTTTTTATTGCTTTTGCTGTCAAATTACCGATTATACCTTTACATACATGGTTACCAGATACCCACGGAGAAGCACATTACAGTACTTGTATGCTTCTAGCTGGAATCTTATTAAAAATGGGAGCATATGGATTGGTTCGGATCAACATGGAATTATTACCTCATGCTCATTCTATATTTTCTCCTTGGTTGATGATAATAGGCACAATCCAAATAATCTATGCAGCTTCAACATCTCCCGGACAACGTAATTTAAAAAAACGAATAGCTTATTCCTCTGTATCTCACATGGGTTTCATAATTATAGGAATTAGTTCTATAACCGATACGGGACTTAATGGGGCCATTTTACAAATGATTTCTCATGGATTTATTGGTGCTGCACTTTTTTTCTTAGCGGGAACTAGTTACGATAGAATACGTCTTGTTTATCTCGACGAAATGGGCGGAATAGCGATTCCAATGCCAAAAATATTCACACTCTTCAGTAGTTTTTCCATGGCATCCCTTGCATTACCAGGCATGAGTGGTTTTATTGCAGAATTATTAGTATTTTTTGGAATAATTACCAGCCAAAAATATCTTTTAATACCAAAAATACTAATTACTTTTGGAATGGCAATTGGAATGATTTTAACTCCTATTTATTCATTATCTATGTTACGTCAAATGTTTTATGGATATAAATTATTTAACATTACAAACTCTTCTTTTTTTGATTCTGGGCCGCGAGAGTTGTTTGTTTCGACTTCTATCTTTCTACCAGTAATAGGTATTGGCATTTACCCGGATTTCGTTCTCTCACTATCAGTTGAGAAAGTAGAAGCTATTTTATCCAATTTTTTTTATAGATAGATTTCTTTTCATTTCATTAAATGAAATGAAAAAAGCAGCCTTCTTTATGTAACGTAAGAAAAAGAAAGACAGAATCGGAATTATAATTAGGCAATTTTTATGTTTGTGAGAACCATTTAAATCATGATTTAAATGGTTCTCACAAACATAAAAAACTTACTTCTGCCTTATACTATATTTGTATTCATAAAGTCTCGTTTTCCATTTAATTAAGTGTTAATGTAAATGAACCATAACTATGTAGTCCTATTCCTAATAGATTGACCCCAAAATAGCATATCCAAATTATAAGAAAGCCTATAAAAGCCACAATTGCAGAATTTGCACCCCGCAAATTTTTATTTGTTCGAATATGTAAATAAATTGCAAATATGGTCCAAGTAATAAATGCCCAAGTTTCTTTTGGGTCCCAATTCCAATATGATCCCCATGCCTCATTGGCCCATACTGCCCCTGAAAGAATACCTATGGTTAAAAAGATAAATCCTAGACTAATAACACGATAACTCCAATGATCCAGTTGTTCAATCAATTGGGACCTGTAATAATTTCTACCAAAAGAGGGCAAAGCATTTTGTACAATATTGCTTTTTTGATTCATGTATTGAACCTCACCGAAGAAAAATGAATCATTTAAAAAATGTTTTCGTTTATCAAAAATCCTTATTATATCTTTTTGAAATGTAATGATTAGAAGTGTTACTGATAATAATGATCCGCATAAAAGAGCTGCATAACTCAATACCATCATACTTACATGCATCATTAACCACTGGGATTGGAGAGCAGGTACTAATATTGCGGATTGATGCATTTCAGTTAACAGACCTGACGTAGCAAATCCTTGGGTAAAAATAGCACTTGGTGCAGTTATTGCACTTAAAGAATTTTTCTCTTTTTTAAAAAAATATGGAATCATATGAATAAGGTAGAAACTCCAGGAAAGGAAGATTAATGATTCATATAGATCACTTAATGGGAAATGCTTCCAATAAACCCAACGAGTCACTAATAATCCTGTTATACAGACAAAAGTAACTATCATGCCTTTTTCTAATGAATTAGATAGTCCTACAATTTTATTAACTAATAAAGTTATCAAATGGAGTGTAATTACAACGGAAACCGTTGAAAAAGAAATATGAGTTAAAATATGCTCTAAAGTAGAAAATATCATATATATATTAAAAAAAAAAAAAAAAAAGAAATCCCTCAATTACAAATTATGAAATGGAAATCAGAAAAAAATTATTTCATTTTCATTATTTATTATAGGTTATAGGACTATTGCTATTGAAATTTTTTGAGAATTTTAAGATGCCATGCCGCCACTCGGACTCGAACCGAGATGCTCTCGCACTGCTTCCTAAGAGCAGCGTGTCTACCAATTTCACCATAGCGGCTTGTTTGAAATCATAATAACCCGTTTTTATTCAATCGTCGAGATTAATTCAATACAATATTTGCTTTTTTGAACCAGTTCCGTTTCGATTTGCAAATCCCTTTTTCTTCATTAATTGAAATGTTTCATATTCATAATAATTATATATTACTTAGTTGTTTTTTGTTATTTTAAGTCAATTTTATTTTTATAGTACTGCTTTAATTTGTCAATGGACTTTCATGTAGTTTATGTTTGGACCCTTTGTAACTAGACGATTCTGTCTTTCATTCCAGAATAGACCTCAATTTGCAAAAATAGCAAATAAGAAATACATAGATTATAAAAAATAGACTATTTTTATCACAATTTCAACATGGCGTCGACGAGCTTTCTTTTTTGTAAATAGGTAGTTTTTTATCCAAAACAAATTAATTGGTAAAATTTTTCTTGTTAAGTATTGAACCGGATATGTCATATAAAAAAGTTTGGATTTCTATTGAAACGTATTTCAAAAGTAAAGGGCTTTTTTGATTGATTTCAAATGGACGAATATATAATATAGAAATTCCGAGAAACAATACTTCCGGAAGTTAAAATTGAACCATTTTCTATTTGCCTTTTTTATAAAATATACTATATAGGTGGAAAACTTTTTTTATTGTATTGTGACAAAACAAAGAGGTTGATGGGGAAAAAATCCCCATCTTATAAATGACAAAATAGACTAAAAAAGAAAGGTGATGAAATCTTCTCTATATATAGTTTTTCAAACAAAAACAAAAAGGACTATGTTAGGGTCGGCATAAGAGTTCTTATTCGTCATATCATAAGAAAAAAAGTTACAATTTTATATAGTTCGAAACATTAATTAGTAAATACAACCCAATTTAAATCGTTTATTTTAGATATTTTGATTCTAAATGCAAAGTATTTAGAATTTGTTATACCATTTTTTTTTAGTCAGGTCGATTTCGATTATTCCAAGGTTTGATTACCTATAAAAAAACTTTTTGAATTCCCGGTAGAAAGGGATTTTGCTAACGAAAAGGCTTTTAACGCCTCCCAATACCCCTTTTTTTTCCAAATATTTTTACGAATACGCTTTTTGTAAATTGAAGTACGTTTTTTTGGAACTGCCATTTAAAATTGAATTGATTATTCATTGTTATAATTGGATGTGAAAGACATCTATTGTTCAAACGAATCTTTGTTTTCTATTCATTATCTATGTATTTAGATTTTAGGCGATACCTTTAAATTTTTGAAAATAGAAAAGCATAACATAATTATAAACTAGAAATCTATTTTCTATATTTCTCTTAAAATAATCGAAAATATTTGATTAGGAGAAACAAAATATTCTACTTCATAGAATATCCATAAAATAAAACAAATCCAATTTGTACGAAATTGATTAAGACTAATTCAAATTATTGAAAAACTGTAATTCTTTAATACTTAAGTTTTTTTATCATTATTGACTTTATTAGATCTTTAGTAAATTTTATTGATTCATAGTCTTTTTTAGTCGAATCGTTATCCTTTATTCTTAAATATGTATTTGACTTAAATGGAAATGAAAGTGGAATTTTTTTATCTTCCTACTTCATAGGCTTCAATATTTTTCATTTATTTAATAATTATTAATTAAGTACTAACTTTTACTAATAAATTGGTTATTTGACCAATTATACGTTCGTGATTTGAATATTAAAAAAAAAATGCTCAACATCAATATGAATATTTGATATAGAATAGAAAATGTAAAATGAAAAAAATGCTATTTAAGTTATTATATATCTTGGTTTTTTTATTGACTTCTTTCAAAAGAGGCACGAGCCTACGAATCGTAAACAAAAAAATTAATTAATATAAAATTTTTCTATTCTATTATGGAACATATATACCAATATGCATGGATCATACCTTTCCTTCCACTTCCAGTTCCTTTGTTAATAGGAGCTGGCCTTTTCTTTTTTCCGATGGCAACAAAAAATCTTCGGCGTATATGGGCTTTTTCGAGTATTTCGTTGTTAAGTATAGTTATGGTTTTTTCGATGAAATTGTCTATTCAGCAAATAAATAGTAATTCCATTTATCAATATGTATGGTCTTGGACCATTAATAATGATTTTTCTTTAGAATTTGGCTACTTACTCGATCCACTTACTTCTATTATGTCAATGTTAATCACTACTGTTGCAATTCTGGTTCTTATTTATAGTGATAATTATATGTCTCATGATCGAGGATATTTGAGATTTTTCGCATATATGAGTTTTTTCAATACTTCTATGTTGGGATTAGTTACTAGTTCGAATTTAATACAAATTTATATTTTTTGGGAATTAGTTGGAATGTGTTCATATCTATTAATAGGTTTTTGGTTCACACGACCTATTGCCGCAAATGCTTGTCAAAAAGCATTTGTGACTAATCGTGTAGGAGATTTTGGCTTATTATTAGGAATTTTAGGTCTTTATTGTATAACAGGTAGTTTTGAGTTTCAGGATTTGTTTGAAATATTCAATAATTTAATTAATGATAATGAGGTCAATTCCTTATTTTGTATTTTATGTGCTTTATTGTTATTTGCTGGTGCAGTTGCTAAATCTGCCCAATTTCCCCTTCATGTATGGTTACCCGATGCTATGGAGGGTCCTACTCCTATTTCAGCTCTCATACATGCTGCTACCATGGTAGCAGCGGGTATTTTTCTAGTTGCTCGACTACTTCCTCTTTTCATAGTTATACCTTATGTAATGTATGTAATATCTTTTATAGGTATAATAACAGTACTGTTAGGAGCGACCTTAGCTCTTGCTCAAAAAGACATTAAGAGAAGTTTAGCTTATTCTACAATGTCTCAGTTGGGTTATATGATGTTAGCTCTAGGTATGGGTTCTTATCGAGCTGCTTTATTTCATTTGATTACTCATGCTTATTCAAAAGCATTATTGTTTTTAGGATCTGGATCCCTTATTCATTCAATGGAAACTATTGTTGGATATTCTCCGGATAAAAGTCAAAATATGGTTCTTATGGGGGGGTTAACAAAACATGTGCCAATTACAAAAACTGCTTTTTTAATAGGTACACTTTCTCTTTGTGGTATTCCGCCTCTTGCTTGTTTTTGGTCCAAAGATGAAATTCTTAATGATAGTTGGGTGTATTCGCCAATTTTCGCAATAATTGCTTATTTCACGGCCGGATTAACCGCATTTTATATGTTTCGAATCTATTTACTTACGTTTGAGGGACATTTCAATCTTTTTTTTAAAAATTACAGTGGAAAAAAAAGTAGTTCTTTTTATTCAATATCTTTATGGGGTAAAGAAAGAGTGAAAAGGATTAATCAAAAATTTCCTTTATTAACCTTATTAACAATGAATAATAAGGAAAGAGCTTATTTTTTTTCGAAAAAACCATATCAAATTGATGAAAATTTAAGAAAAATGATGCCATCTTTTATTACTATTACTGATTCTGACAATAAGAATATTTCCGCATATCCTCATGAATCGGACAATACGATGTTATTTCCTTTAATTTTATTGATTCTGTTTACTTTCTTCATTGGATTTATAGGAATTCCATTCAATCAAGAAGGAATGGATTTGGATATATTAACTAAATGGTTAACTCCATCTATAAACCTTTTACATTCTAATTCGAATACTTCTATGGACTGGTATGAATTTGGGATAAATGCCACTTTTTCAGTTAGTATAGCTTATTGGGGAATATTTATAGCTTTCTTTTTTTATAAACCCGTTTATTCATCGTTAAAAAATTTTGACTTAATTAATTCATTTAATAAAAGAGGTCAAAAGAGAATTTTTTGGGACAAAATAATAAGTATCATATATAATTGGTCTGCTAACCGCGGTTATATAGATGCTTTTTACGCAACATCTATAATTAAGGGTGTACGAGATTTGGCCGAAATAGTTTCGTTTTTTGATAGACGAATAATTGATGGAATTCCGAATGGTTTTGGTGTTACAAGTTTTTTTGTAGGGGAAGGTATCAAATATGTAGGAGGGGGCCGAATATCCTCGTATCTTTTTTGGTATTTATTTTATGTATCAATTTTTTTATTAATATATTACATTAATATTTAGTGTAGTTTC